ACTACCAGAAATTCAATGCGTAATCTCAGCATTCAATGTGTATTCCTGAATAATCTAATTTTTCAATTATTCAACCATTTCATTTTACCAAGCTCAACGTTAACCAGATTAGTCAACATTTATATGTTTCGATGCAACAACAAGATGTTATTTGTAACAAGTAGTTTTCTTGGTTGGTTAATTGGTCACATTTTATTCATGAAATGGGTTGGATTGATCTTATTCTGGATACGGCAAAATCATTCTATTCGATCTAATAAGTACCTTGTGTCAGAATTGAGAAATTCTATGGCTCGAATCTTTAGTATTCTCTTATTTATCACCTGTGTCTACTATTTAGGCAGAATGCCGTCGCCTATTGTCACTAAGAAACTGAAAGAAACCTCAGAAACAGAAGAAAAGGGAGAAAGTGAGGAAGAAAGCGACGTAGAAACAACTTCCGAAACGAAGGAGACTAAACAGGAACAAGGGGGATCCACCGAAGAAGACCCTTCCCTTTGTTCGGAAGAAAAGGGGGATCCGGACAAAATAGATGAAACGGAAGAGATCCGGGCGAATGGAAAGGAAAAAACAAAAGATGAATTCCACTTTAAAGAGACATGCTATAAGAATAGCTCAGTTGACGAAGATTCTGATCTTGATGGGTATCAAGATAATTGGGAATTGGGAAGACTTAAAGAAGAAAAAAACGAAAAGACCCATTTACGGTTTGAAAAACCTCTTATAACTTTTTTTTTCGATTATAAAAGATGGAATCGTCCATTTAGATATATAAAAAATGATCTATTTGAAAATGCTGTACGAAATGAAATGTCACAATATTTTTTTTATACATGTCCAAGCGATGGAAAACAAAAAATATCTTTTACATATCCATATGTAGTTATGTAGAAATAAAAAGTTATGTAGAAATAAAAAAGATTAATAAAAATAAAAATATTAATACATAAGATAAATATAAAAATAGATAAAAAATATCTTTTACATATCCACCGAGTTTATCAACTTTTTTAAAAATGATAGAACGTAAAATGTCTCTGCACCCAACAGAAAAACTATGTCATGAAGACTTATATAATTATTGGGTTTATACCAATGAACAAAAAAAGTACAACTTGAAAAATGAATTGATAAGTCGAATAAAAGTTCTAGAAAAAGACGAGGGTATCCCCTTTCCAGATATGCTGGAAAAAAAGACCAGACTATACAATGATGAGAATGAAGAAGAATGCCTGTCTAAAACATACGATCCCTTTTTGAACGGACCATATCGCGGAACAATAAAAAAGGGATATTCACGCGCAAACATAAATGATTTAATGACTTCTACAGAGGATTCCATAGAAATATTTTTAGTAAATAAGATTTATGGTCTACTTCCTAATGATTCCCAAGAATTTGAAAATAAAAAGAATCTATTTGATACGGAATCATTATCGAATTATATTGGTAATTCCTTAACCTCAATCTCAATCGGTGAATTATCTTTTGAATACGAATCTAGTTCTAATTTTAAAAAATGTTCTTTATTGACCGAACAAAAAAGAATTGATTCAGAAAATCCATCAAAATCCTTGAAATTTGTATTCGATGTAATTACAGCCGATCCAAATGATCAAACAACAATAAGAAATCAATCTATTGGAATAGAAGAAATAAGCAAAAAGGTTTCTCGATGGTCATACAAATTGACCGATGATTTTGTTGAAGAGCAGGAGGAAGAAAATGACGAAGAATCGGTGGAAGATCATGAGATTCGTTCAAGAAAAGCCAAACGCGTGGTAATTTATACTGATGACGATCAGAATGTGGATTCTGTTACTAGTACTAATGATACTAGTAATAGTGATCAAGCAGAAGAAGTGGCTTTGATACGTTACTCGCAACAATCGGATTTTCGTCGGAATATAATCAAAGGATCCATGCGAGCTCAAAGACGCAAAACTCTTACTTGGGAAATGTTTCAAGCAAATGTACATTCCCCGCTTTTTTTAGATCGAATAGACAAAACATTTTTTTTTCTTTTTTTTGATATTTATGAAATGATAAATCTTATTTTTAGAGATTGGGTTGGTATAGAATCAGAATTGCAAATTTCCGATTTTGATAAAGAAGGGGCAAAAGAAAGGGAGAAAAAAGAGGAAAATGATCGGATAACAATATCCGAAACCTGGGATACCGTTATATTTGCTCAAGCAATAAGAGGTTCGATGTTAGTAACCCAATCTTTTCTTAGAAAATATATTGTATTACCTTCATTGATAATAGCTAAAAATATTGGACGTATGCTATTATTCCAATCCCCCGAGTGGTATGAGGATTTGAAGGAATGGAATCAAGAAATGCACGTTAAGTGCACCTATAATGGTGTTCAATTATCAGAAACAGAATTTCCAAAAGATTGGTTAACAGACGGGATTCAGATAAAGATTCTATTTCCTTTTTGTCTGAAACCTTGGCGAAGCCCCAAGACACGATCTCAAGATATAGATTCAACAAAAAAAAAAGGAAAAAAAGACAATTTTTGTTTTTTAACAGTATGGGGAATGGAAGCAGAACTTCCCTTTGGTTCTCCCCGAAAACGACCGTCTTTTTTTGAACCCATTTATAAAGAACTCGAAAAAAAAATAAAAAAAGTAAAAAAGAAATTTTTTATCCTTCTAAGAGTCTTAAAAGAAAGAGGAAAACGGTCTCTACTAATTTTAATTTCAAAAGAAAAAAAAGAATGGGTCAGAAACATAGTTCTAGTTATAAAACGAATAATAAAAGAACTTGAAAAAGTAAATCCAATTTTATTATTTGAATTGAGGAAGGCGAAGAAAGTATATGAACCGAATAAAAATGGAAAAGATTCCAAAATAAATAATAAAATGAACCGCGAATCGACCGTTCCAATTCATACGTCAAGTTGGACAAATTATTCATTGATAGAAAAAAAAATGAAAGATATTTCTAATAGGATAATCACAACTAAGAATCAAATAGAACAAATCACAAAAGACAATAAAAAAATAGTTTTAACTTATGATGATAAAAGATCGGAATCGCAGCAATATAGTTGGCAGATATTCAAAAGAAACAATATCCGATTAATACGTAAATCATATTATTTTATGAAATCTTTCATTGAAAAAATATACATAGAGATCCTCCTATGTACCATTAACATTCCAAGAATCAATGCACAACTTTTTTTTGTTGATTCAAAAAAAATTATCAATAAATCCACTTACAACGATAAAACAAATCAAGAAGGAATTGATGAAACAAATCAAAATACAATGAACTTTATTTCGACTATAAAAAAGTCGTTTTTAAATACAAATATTAATATTTCAAATACTAATATTAGTAATACTAATTTAAATAGTTATAGTGACTTATCTTCCTTGTCACAAGCATATGTATTTTACAAATTATCACAAACCCAATTACTTAACAAGTATAACTTGAGATCTGTACTTCAAGATCACGGGACCCATCATTATCTTAAGGATAACATAAAGGATTATTGTATAACACGAGGAATAGTTGATTACAAATCAAGGCATAAGAAAATTAAAAAGTCTGGAATGAATAAATGGAAAAACTGGTTAAAGGATTATTATCAATACCATTTTTCCGATGTCAAATGGTCTCAATTAGTCCCCCAAAAATGGCGAAATAGAGTCAACCAACGTCGTATGATTCAAAATAAAGACTCAATTAAATCCAATTCATATAAAAATGAAAAAGACCAATTAATTCATTACATGAAAGAAGATTATTCTGCAATGGATTCATTGATGAATCAAAAAGAAAAATTGTTTAAAAAACACTACAGATATAATCTTTTATCACATAAATATATGAATTATGGGGAAAAGAAAAACTCATATATTTATGGATCAACATTACAAGTAAACGATAGCCCAGGGATTTCATATCCATCTATTTTCAATACACCGAAACTCGACTCATTTTATGTATTGGTAAGTACAGCTATTAGTGATTATCTAGAAGAGAGATCTATTATTGATGCAAATCAAAATCTGGATAGAAAATATTTTAATTGTAGAATTCTCCATTTTTGTCTTACAGAGAATATCGATATTGAGACTAAGTATAAAAACAAAATAAAAAAAAAAAATATTTTGATTCATCAACAAATCGCCAAAAAAAAAAACTTTTTTGATTGGATGGGAATGAATCAAGAAAGGTTATATCGTAATCGTACCATATCAAAACTAGAATCTTGGTTCGTCCCAGAATTTGTGCTACTTTTTGATACATATAAGATTAAACCGTGGGTTATACCAATCAAATTTCTTCTTTTAGACTTTCATCGAAATGAAAATATTAGTAAAAAAAAAAACACCAACGTAAATCAAAAAAAAAATCCTCCTATTCCTATATTATCTAATCAAAAAGAATATCTTTATTTAGAAAATTTCAACCAAGAAAAAAACGAACAACAGTGCCAAAAAGATCTTGGATCAGATCTACGAAAACAAAATAAAAAAAAAGATATTGAAGAGGATTACGCGGGATCAGACATTAAAAAACGTAGAAAAAAAAAAAAATCCAAGAGCAACAAGGAAGCAGAACTAGATTTATTCCTGAAAAAATATTTCCTTTTTCAATTAAGATGGGATGACCCCTTGAGTCAAAGAATAATCAATAATATCAAGGTATATTGTCTCTTACTTAGATTGACAAATCCAAAGGAAATTGCTATCTCTTCGACTCAAAGAGGAGAGATGCGTCTAGATGTAATGCTGATTCAGAAGGATCTAGCTCTTACAGAATTGATAAAAAAAGGAATATTAATTATCGAACCGATTCGTCTATCTATAAAAAGGGATGGACAATTTATTACCTATCAAACCATAAGTATTTCATTGGTTGATAAGGTTAAAGACCAAATTAAAACTAATAGAAAATTCATAAAAAAAAGATATGTTAATAAGAATAATTTAAACGTGAATATAGAAAAAAAAAATCATTATGATTTCCTTGTTCCTGAAAATATTCTATCTCATAGACGTCGTAGAGAATTGCGAATTCTAATTTGTTTGAATTCCTGGAATTGGAATGGTGTGGATAAAAATCCAGTATTTTGCAACGAAAACAAGATAAGAAACTGTGGGCGGTTTTTGAATGAGGACAAGCATCTTAATACGGATGCAACCAACTTTATGAAATTAAAATGGTTTCTTTGGCCCAATTACCGATTAGAAGATTTAGCTTGTATGAATCGCTATTGGTTTGATGCCAATAACGGGAGTCGTTTCAGTATGTCAAGGATACATATGTATCCACGATTCAGAATCAGTGAATAGTACATTTGCTATATATCGCATGACATATTCGATATACGGCAAAAGATGTATGTACACATACTTTATGTTTTTAGCACATGATACTGATTTTTTAATAAAATGGTATATCAATTCAATTGACAATTGAAACTAGGAATAAAAAATTGGATTTGGCTAGAATAAAATAAAATAAATAAAAAGTAGTATATGAATAAATCTAAATGTTTATACCATATGAAAATAAAATGAAAAATGACTGACATAATCATATAATAATAAAAAATAAAATAATTATTATTTTTCCTGATCAATAAAATACATAAAAAATCAATAAAATACATAAAAAAGAAAAAGATATAAGAATTTTTTTATGGTCAAAAATTTATTCATTTCAGTTATTCCACAAGAAGAAAAAGAAGAAAATAAAGGGTCTGTTGAATTTCAAGTATTAAGTTTCACCAATAAAATACGGAGACTCACTTCGCATTTGGAATTGCACAAAAAAGATTTTTCATCACAAAAAGGTCTACGAAAAATTCTGGGAAAACGTCAACGGTTGTTGGCTTATTTGTCAAAGAAAAATAGAGTACATTATAAGAAATTAATTAGTCAGTTGGATATTCGGGAGCCAAAAACTCGTTAATTTGAAGATTCGTTTAAATTTTATTATTATTAATGATTAGATTTTTCATTTTTATAAATTTATAAAACTTGTTTTGAGAAATTCATGGAATAATGAATTAGGAAAGAAAAGATATGACTGTACCGACTACAAGAAAAGATCTCATGATAGTAAATATGGGCCCCCATCATCCATCAATGCATGGTGTTCTTAGACTGATCGTTACTCTCGATGGTGAAGATGTTATTGACTGTGAACCCGTATTGGGCTATTTACACAGAGGGATGGAAAAAATAGCGGAAAACCGAACAATTATACAATATCTTCCTTATGTAACACGTTGGGATTATTTAGCTACTATGTTCACAGAAGCAATAACGGTAAATGCACCAGAACAATTGGGAAATGTTCAAGTCCCTCAAAGGGCCAGCTATATCAGAGTAATTATGCTAGAGCTGAGTCGTATAGCTTCTCATTTGTTATGGCTTGGACCTTTTATGGCGGATATCGGCGCACAGACTCCTTTTTTCTATATTTTCAGAGAGAGAGAATTGCTATATGATCTATTCGAAGCTGCCACAGGTATGCGAATGATGCATAATTATTTCCGTATCGGAGGAGTAGCTGCTGATCTACCTCATGGTTGGATAGATAAATGTTTGGATTTCTGCGATTATTCTTTAACGGGTCTTGTTGAATATGAAAAACTTATTACGCGGAATCCCATTTTTTTGGAACGAGTTGAAGGAGTGGGCATTATTGGTGGAGAAGAGGCCATAAATTGGGGCTTATCAGGACCGATGTTACGAGCTTCTGGGATCCAATGGGATCTTCGTAAAGTTGATCATTATGAATCTTACAATGAATTCGATTGGGAAGTCCAATGGCAAACGGAGGGAGATTCATTAGCTCGTTATTTAGTACGAATCGGCGAAATGAGGGAATCCATAAAAATTATTCAACAGGCTCTTGAAGGAATTCCCGGGGGACCTTATGAGAATTTAGAAATTCGGCGCTTAGATGGAACAAAGAATTATAAATGGAATGATTTTGAATATGGATTCATTAGTAAAAAAACTTCGCCGAATTTTGAATTTTCGAAACAAGAACTTTATGTAAGAGTGGAAGCCCCAAAAGGGGAATTGGGAATTTATTTGATAGGAGATAATAGTATTTTCCCCTGGAGATGGAAAATTCGTCCGCCCGGTTTCATCAATTTGCAAATTCTTCCTCAGCTAATTAAAAGAATGAAATTGGCTGATATCATGACGATACTAGGTAGTATAGATATCATTATGGGAGAAGTTGATCGTTGAAATGATAATTGGAACAACAGAAGTACAAACTATCAATTCTTTTTCTAAATCAGAATCTTTAAAAGAGGTATATGGACTCATCTGGCTGTTTGTCCCTGCTTTAACCCTTATATTGGGAATCTCCATAGGAGTGCTAGTAATTGTATGGTTAGAAAGAGAAATCTCTGCAGCGATACAACAACGTATTGGACCTGAATATGCGGGTCCCTTGGGAATTCTTCAAGCTCTAGCAGACGGGACAAAATTACTTTTTAAAGAGGACCTCCTTCCATCTAGAGGAGATATTTCCTTGTTTAGTATCGGACCATCTATAGCAGTTATATCAATTCTACTAAGTTATTTAGTAATTCCTTTTGGGTATCGACTTGTTTTAGCTGATCTTAGTATAGGTGTTTCTTTATGGATCTCCATTTCAAGTATTGCTCCCATTGGGCTTCTTATATCAGGATATGGATCGAATAATAAATATTCTTTTTCAGGTGGTCTACGAGCTGCTGCTCAATCTATTAGTTATGAAATACCATTAACTCTATGTGTGTTATCAATATCTCTACGTGTGATTCGTTAGAAGATGAATTTTGACCTCCATTCATTCAGGTCGATGAGTTAAACCAGATAGTTATATGAGTGAAACAAAACGGCTTATTAATATGTAGATAAGAAGATAAAATCTCATTCCCTATATACAAGAAAAAAATAAAGTGGAAGTAAACATAAGCAGTAAAAACTCTTTATCCCAAGATTGAGATTCTTTGATTAGTCATCATATCTTGAAGCGGGTACAAAAGATCAACTGTATGGAGTTTCTACTATTGTCTTGTATGTATTACCATACAGGGGATCAATCAAAAATCAGTAGATGGTTAGAAACACCAAAGTACACAAAGGATTAGTAATAGAGATAATGTAAGGTATCAAAAAAGAGGTATTTCCGCATAAAACGAATCATAACATAATAGGGGCTTTAAGTTGGTAGAAACGAGCAAGCAGTACTTCCCCGCGATTCCGATCTAGAGTATGCTCCTATTCACTGATTAAAGAAGTGACTATCAAGAACGAATTAATCCTTTATTTTTTTTTTTTCAGAGTACCCTCTTATGAGAAACAAGAAAAGGAACAAAAGAAATAGAATGAAATACAATAAAATAAATAATAGAATAGAATGGAAAAAGGATCTTTATTAATTTATTAATTTTTTCCTCCATCTATACCCATACATATGGAATTCTTATTAGTTATGATTCATTAACTAGAACTAGTGTCTAATTCTTTCCATCTATTGATAGAACGGGTATTTTATTGAAAGATTAAGTTATTACCGAAGAAAGATTACTTTTAGTTTTTTATTTAATTATATATTATATAAGGGATGAGATCAATTCGGAAGCGTACTTTTTGTTATTCTAGCAGACGGAATTCCATTGGTCTAATTTTTGGGACTTTACGAGGTATTTTTATTCTATCTACACTCCAAAGATACCGATAATACCGAAGCAGTCCTTACATTTATTTGCGTGTGTGGCCATAGAGGAGCCGTATGAAGCTGAGGTCTCATGTACGGTTTTGGAATAGCGGTAAGAACGGTAATGTTATTATCGACTATGATTATCGAACAGTTCAAGTACAGTTGATATAGTTGAGGCACAGTCACAATATGGTTTTTGGGGGTGGAATATGTGGCGTCAACCTATAGGGTTTATAGTTTTTCTAATTTCTTCTTTAGCAGAATGTGAAAGATTACCCTTTGATTTACCAGAAGCAGAGGAGGAATTAGTAGCAGGTTATCAAACCGAATATTCCGGTATTAAATATGGTTTATTTTACGTTGCTTCTTACCTAAATCTCTTAGTTTCTTCATTATTTGTAACAGTTCTTTATTTAGGTGGGTGGAATTTTTCTATGCCATACATATCCATTCCTGAACTTTTCGGAATAAATAAAATGGCTGGAGTCTTTGGAATGACAATTGGTATCTTTATTACATTAGTTAAAGCTTATTTGTTTCTCTTCATATCTATCACAACAAGATGGACTTTACCCAGGATGAGAATAGACCGGCTATTAAATCTTGGATGGAAATTTCTTTTACCTATTTCTCTAGGTAATTTTTTATTGACAACTTCTTTCCAACTTGCTTCACTATAAATATTTCACTATAAATAACAGAATATGATAACGATATTCTAGACTCATAACCTCTCTTAAACAAGAGAAAGAAACATCAACTTATTCGTGGATATCTACAATATGTTTCCGATGGTAACTGGATTCATGAATTATGGTCAACAAACAATACGAGCCGCAAGGTACATTGGTCAAAGTTTCATAATTACCTTATCCCACACAAATCGTTTACCTGTAACTATTCAGTATCCTTATGAAAAATCGATCACATCAGAGCGTTTCCGTGGCCGAATCCATTTTGAATTTGACAAATGTATTGCTTGCGAAGTATGTGTTCGTGTATGCCCCATAGATCTACCCGTTGTTGATTGGAGATTTGAAAAAGATATTAAAAAAAAACAACTGCTTAACTATAGTATTGATTTTGGTATCTGTATATTTTGCGGTAACTGTGTCGAATATTGTCCCACAAACTGTTTATCAATGACTGAAGAATATGAACTTTCTACTTATGATCGTCACGAATTGAATTATAATCAAATTGCTTTGGGTCGGTTACCAATGTCAGTAATTGGGGACTACACAATTCAAACAGTTACGAATTCCACTTCGACTCAAATCAAAATAGACAAAGGTAAATCCTTTGATTCAAGAACAATTACCAATTATTAACTAATATATATATATTATATTATAATTATATTATATATATTTTTTTTAATATTTTGATAGAAAGATCCAAGTGAAGCTTCTTTTATTTTAGTTAGTCGATGTAACTAAAAATAATAACTAATAACTATTGATTGTTGAGAATCATTGGTTTATTTATATATTTTTGGTGATGATTTCGAAATATAAAATTCTAACTACTCTTTTATTTCGAATAAAATAAAAATGCAAAATCGGGATTGGTCCAATAACTTTATCTATATCTATATTAATCCATATTACAATTCCATTAATATTTAATTTAGGAACGTATCATAGACAAAAAAATAGGGTAATTTTCCCTTCTTCGACTATTCAGTAAGGTCATGAAATCTTTCGACTTATTTATCTCTTATTTTATACATAATGGATTTACCTGGACCAATACATAGTATTCTCGTAATATTTCTGGGATCAGTTCTTCTATTGGGGGGCCTGGGAGTAGTATTATTTACCAATCCAATTTATTCTGCGTTTTCATTGGGATTGGTTCTTGTTTGTATATCCTTATTCTATATTCTATCGAATTCCTATTTTGTAGCTGCCGCACAACTTCTTATTTATGTAGGAGCCATAAATGTCTTAATCATATTTGCTGTAATGTTTATGAACGGTTCAGAATATTCCAATGATTCCCGCCTTTGGACCATTGGAGATGGGGTTACTTCACTGGTTTGTACAAGTATTCTTTTTTCACTAATTACTACTATCCCAGATACGTCATGGTACGGAATTCTTTGGACTACAAAATCAAACCAGATTCTAGAACAGGACCTAATAAGTAACGTTCAACAAATTGGGATTCATTTATCAACAGATTTTTATCTTCCATTTGAACTCATTTCTATAATTCTTTTAGTCTCTTTAATAGGTGCAATTACTATGGCTCGTCAATAATAAATACTTAGAATTCAAAAAATTTTTTGAATTCTAAATTTGAAATCAACTAAAAACATGGAAAGATTTAAGGTTTTTAGTGAAATCTATTAACAATACCTTCTCTTGTTCTGTAATTGTTTGTTCTATTCTAGTCAATCGAATCAGTTGAATTGTTGTTCATATCATATTGAAATGAATCAAGATTGATATTGATGAGGAGTTAGTTAATGATGTTTGAGTATGTACTTTTTTTTAGTGTCTATTTATTTTCTATCGGTATCTATGGATTAATCACAAGTCGAAACATGGTTAGAGCGCTTATGTGTCTTGAGCTTATACTAAATTCGGTTAATATCAATCTCGTAACATTTTCTGATTTATTTGATAGTCGCCAATTAAAAGGAGATATTTTCTCAATCTTTGTCATAGCTATTGCCGCTGCTGAAGCAGCTATTGGGCTAGCTATTGTTTCGTCGATCCATCGTAACAGAAAATCAACTCGTATCAATCAATCGAATTTGTTGAATAATTAAATTAAATTATTCGTCATCGTTCATTATAATTATTCATAATTATTCGTTATATTTTATAATTTTTTATAATATAATTTAATAATTTAATATATATATAATATATAATAATATATAATATAAAGAATAATATAAAATATATAATATTATAATATAAAGAATAATATAAAAATATAATTAGAATTTTTTTCTTATTTATATATTTTTTTTTATATATTTTATTTATATATTTATATATTAGATATCAGATTTATATATTAGAATTTATATATTAGAATTAAGAATTAGAATAGAATTCCATTAATTAATATTAATATTCTAATATTAATATTAGATATTGTATTGTTTGTTGACCAATTTGAATTCGCATGTGCAACTTGTATTGTATGACTGTGGTTGTTGAAACGAAAATAAAAGTATCTTGGCGCTTTCTCATGAACAGATTTAGAAATATATTGATAAAAAAAAAATTTGATAAATCATTGATTCGTCTGGTATCTACAATATAAACATATAATCCATTTACTACTGATTTTATCATTTTACCATACCAGATCGAAAACTTTTTATGTTCAAAACTGGAATTTATAGATTCAATGTCACACTCAGTAAAAATTTATGATACATGTATAGGGTGTACTCAATGTGTACGAGCCTGCCCCACGGATGTATTGGAAATGATACCTTGGGGCGGATGTAAAGCTAAGCAAATTGCTTCCGCGCCAAGAACCGAGGATTGTGTAGGTTGTAAAAGATGTGAATCCGCCTGCCCAACAGATTTTTTGAGTGTCCGTGTTTATTTATGGCATGAAACAACTCGCAGCATGGGTCTATCTTATTGATTGATACATTACAAAAAACTCCACTTGAATCGTTTGATTCCTCTTTACCGACAAAAGCCCGTACTCGATAAAATATATTTATTATTCCGAGCACGGGCTTTTCTGGTCAAAGCGTATTTTGTCTTTATCACGAGTTATTTTCCTTGGTTAACAATACTTGTTGTTTTGCCGATATTCGCGGGTTCTTCCATTTTTTTTCTTCCTCATAAGGGGAATAAGGTTTTTCGCTGGTATACTATATGTATATGCCTATTAGAACTCCTTTTAACGGCGTATGCATTCTGTTATCATTTCCAATTGGACAATCCATTAATCCAATTGGAAGAAGATTTGAAATGGATAAATAGTTTTAATTTTCACTGGAAACTGGGAATCGATGGACTTTCCGTGGGACCTATTTTATTGACAGGATTTATCACTACTTTAGCGACTTTAGCGGCTTGGCCAGTTACTCGAAATTCACGATTATTCTATTTCCTTATGTTAGCAATGTACAGTGGTCAAATAGGATCATTTTCTTCTCGAGACCTTTTACTTTTTTTCATCATGTGGGAGTTAGAATTAGTTCCTGTTTATTTACTTTTATCCATGTGGGGGGGAAAGAAGCGCCTGTACTCGGCTACAAAGTTTATTTTGTATACTGCGGGGGGTTCTATTTTTCTCTTAATAGGAGTTCTAGGTATGGGTTTATATGGTTCCAATGAACCGACATTAGATTTTGAAAGATTAGTTAATCAATCATATCCTGCGGCATTGGAAATAATATTCTATTTTGGTTTCCTTATTGTTTATGCTGTCAAATCGCCGATCATACCCCTACATACATGGTTACCGGATACCCACGGAGAGGCACATTACAGTACATGTATGCTTCTTGCCGGAATCTTATTAAAAATGGGAGCATATGGATTGATTCGGATCAATATGGAATTATTACCCCACGCTCATTCCATATTTTCTCCATGGTTGGTGATAGTGGGAACAATACAAATAATTTATGCAGCTTCAACCTCTTTTGGTCAACGCAATTTAAAAAAGAGAATAGCCTATTCTTCTGTATCTCACATGGGTTTCACAATTATAGGAATTGGTTCTATAACCAACATGGGACTAAATGGAGCAATTTTACAAATACTTTCTCATGGATTTATTGGTGCTGCACTTTTTTTCTTGGCGGGAACAAGTTGTGATAGAATACGTCTTGTTTATCTCGACGAAATGGGGGGGATATCTGTCCTAATGCCAAAAATATTTACCATGTTCAGTAGCTTCTCGATGGCTTCTCTTGCATTGCCGGGAATGAGTGGTTTTGTTGCGGAATCAGTAGTATTTTTTGGAATAATTACCAGCTCAAAATATCTTTTCATGCCAAAGGTGCTAATTACTTTTGTAATGGCAATTGGAATGATATTAACTCCTATTTATTTATTATCTATGTTACGTCAGATGTTCTACGGGTACAAGTTATTTAATGTTCCAAACTCTAATTTGGTCGATTCTGGACCACGAGAGCTGTTTGTTTTGATATGTCTTTTTTTACCCGTAATATGGATTGGTATTTATCCCGATTTCGTTCTCTTACTATCAGTTGACAAGGTACAAACTATCCTATCTAATTATTTTTATAGATAGTTTTCATTAATGAGACTGAAAGTCTTATAAATTTGTGATTTTAAGGTTTTAAAAACAGTTCGCTGTACAATGAAAAAAAAAAATGAAGTGAATTAGAGTTGTAAAAAGATGTATCTCGAGTTTTTGAGAACCAGTTGATTCAAAGAATCAACTGGTTCTCAAAAACTCTCGTTATATATGAGACAATGTTCTTATGTTATGTACTCTTTAGGTTAGATAATTTATCTAATTCGATGTTAATGTAAATGAACCATAACTATGTAAACCAATTCCTAATAAATTGATCCCAAAATAACATATCCAAATTATAAGAAATCCTATCGAAGCCACAAGTGCCGAATTCGTATCTTGTAAACTTTGATTTGTTCTAGTATGTGAATAAATCGCAAATATGATCCAAGTAATAAATGCCCAAGTTTCCTTAGGGTCCCAATTCCAATAAGATCCCCAAGACTCATTAGCCCATACTGCCCCCGAAAGTATGCCTATGGTTAAAAAGGTAAATCCCAAACTAATGACACGATAACTCCAATAATCCAAACGCTGAGTCAATTGATATTTGTAATAATTTCGAAATGAAAGAAACGAAGTGTTTTTAAAAACACTTCGTTTCTCATTCAAGTATTCGACCCCCAAAAAGAAAAATGACTTAATTAAGAAATTATTGCTTTTTAAAAAAGTATCTATGTTTTTTCGAAATGTAATGACTAGAAGAGCGACTGATAATAATGATCCACATAAAAGAGATGTATAGCTCAATAACATCATACTTACGTGCATCATTAACCACTGAGATTGTAGAGCAGGTACTAATATTGAAGATTGATGCATTTCGGTTGAAAGACCCGACGTGGCGAAACCTTGGGTAAAAATAGCACTTGGCGCGGTTATTGCGCTTAAATCATTTTTATGATTCCTAAAATAGGGAATCATATGAATAATGGATAAACCCCAAGAAAGAAAGATTAATGATTCATATAAATTACTTAACGGGAAATGCCCCGAATAAATCCAACGAATAACTAATAATCCTGTTATAGAGAAAAAAGTAGCTATCATTCCAGTTTCTGATGAATTGCGTAATCCTACGATTTCGCGGACTGATAAGTTTATCAAATGAATCGTAATCACAATTGAAATAATCGAAAAAGATATATGAGTTAATATATGTTCTAAAGTCGCAAATATCATAAAAAGAGGGCTCCGTTGCAGAATTTAAATCGAGAATTAAATACATTACATTATAGGATCCATTTTGTATCCCTTTTAGAGGATGCCGCCACTCGGACTCGAACCGAGATGCTCTAGCACTGCTTCCTAAGAGCAGCGTGTCTACCGATTTCACCATGGCGGCTTACTCAAAATAATAATAAATAATATTCAATTCATGTCGAACGGTCAAGATTCAAGAATTCAATATAGTTTAGTAAACATTAGAATCGATGAAAAAAAAAAGATTCGTTCAAATTTATATTTAAATGTTCACTAACACGTAGTTAGTATCGCCGTAGGGTTCAGTTTTAACAATCAACTTTCACGTATCTCGAAACTAAGTTCTTACGGAACAGTCGAAACTAGATAGTTTTACTAGATAGTTTTGCTATCGGCCGAAGACCGAGTTATAGAACTCAAAATTGTCCCTTTTCCATTTTTTATTTTTTTATTTTTTATTCGTTTCTCCTATTTTATGTATTGAAAATTAAAAATATTTATTTTCTTAGTAAACAAAATAAAATAACTATAATTTCCTAAATTTCCTATTTATCTTTATCAAAATTTTATCACTAAATCTGAGGAATTTTTATAATGATTTCGATACCTTAGAATCATTAATAATACTCTTCGCTGTGTCCATAATTTATGATACTATATTACTTTACTAAATTTAATTACTAAATCTAATTAGGTTTTGGGCTACACATATAACAAAAAAACTTTCAATCTCTATCAATTAAAAAAATTGATAGAGATTGAAAATAATACTTAAATTAAAGCCCAGTAAACATAAAATAACTCTTATTCTACATACCACAGCAGCTAATTTAGTTCTAACTAATATTGAGGGGTTCAATACATTCAATACATTAGTTAATGCGAATCAATCATTCATCTTAGAAAATTTAAGTTATTCATGGTATGTTGATTTAGATTATTCTAAAATTTTATTACTTGTTTGTTGCACAAAAAAACTCTTTGAATGTCCAGTGGCAACCGATTTCGCTAAAGAAAGCGCCTTTTCTCCTGTTAAATATCCCTTTTTTTTCCAAATATTTCTACGAATACGTTTTTTTGATATAGAAGTACGTTTTTTTGGAACCGCCATTCAAAAACAAGTACTAATTTTTATCGTTGTATGTGAAAGACATATATTGTTCGAAATAGATCGTTTTTTTAGTCATTATCCATATTTATCCCTTGGATGATGAATAGTCCATAATTTTTCCAAAACAACATAAACATAACATATAAAAACATATTATATATATATACTAAACATAACATAACATATAAAAACATATTATATATATATACTAAACATATATATATATATACTAAACATATATATATATATACTAAATAATATATTAAATATTAATAATATATAATATATTATAATATATAATAAATATATACCCATGACATATCATACATGTCTAGGGATAAATAGAATAGATAATAATTTTTAATAAAGTCAGATAAAGGGGGAATTTTTTTTTTTTTTTTTCAGTTCTATACTATACGAAGTAGGAGTATCATAGGATTTCTGATAAAGATCAGTTTTATTTAGTGGAATCCCATCAATTGGTTGCCAATGCGTTAGATAATTACTGCAAATAAATTAATTAGAATAACCAGAACTAGAATAACCAGGCCCCCCTTATTGAGTCGAATTTTTGATGGATACTGTGACTTATATTAGAATCAAGTACTGTTTTTGATGGAATTGTTTTTCTTACTATTATATATGTATATATGATATGATTATTAATTACTAGTAATTACTAGAATCTAATAATTATAATATAATAAAGAATAAATATATAAATATAATATAATAATAAATATAATATAATAAATATAATATAATAATAAATATATAAAATATATAGTAGTAGAATGATTAAAAATTTGATATTCTGTAATATTCTGTATTTTAATAAATATCTTTTTTTTGTTACTAACTAATTAATAACTAAGTAATAACCTCTACTTAGTTAGTTAGTGATGTTATTCGATCAACCAATTATAGCTTTTTTAATATTTCAAATAAATATCTGAGAAAGAGTCAGAATAATTATAATGAAGAATTCAAATATTTTAGTTTTTTCCTATTTTTTGTTGAGTTCTTTTCTTTGATTATTGTGTCTTTCGAAAGAGATAAGAATTGGTGAGTCGGAAACTATTAAATCAATAAGAATAAAAAAAAATTAAAATTGGGTTTTTTATGGAACATACATATCAATATGCATGGATAATACCCTTTCTTCCACTTCCAGTTACCATGTTAATAGGATTTGGGCTTCTGCTTATTCCTACAGCAACAAAAAACATTCGTCGGATGTGGGCTTTTACTAGTGTTTTACTGCTAAGTATAACTTTGGGGTTTTCGTCCAGTCTGTCTATTCAGCAAATAAATGGAAGTTCTATCTATCAATATCTATGGTCTTGGACCATCAATAATGATTTTTCCTTGGAGTTCGGACACTTGATCGATCCACTTACTTCTATTATGTCAGTACTAATTACTACTGTTGGAATCATGGTTCTTATTTATAGCGATAATTATATGTCTCACGATCAAGGATATTTGAGATTTTTTGCTTATATGAGTTTTTTCAATGCTTCCATGTTGGGATTAGTTACTAGTTCCAATTTGATACAAATTTATATTTTTTGGGAACTGGTGGGAATGTGCTCATATTTATTAATAGGTTTTTGGTTTACACGACCGATTGCAGCAAGTGCTTGCCAAAAAGCTTTTGTAACTAATCGTGTAGGGGATTTTGGTTTATTATTAGGAATCTTAGGTTTTTATTGTATAACAGGCAGTTTCGAATTTCGGGATTTGTTCAAAATAGTTAATAACTTGATCCATAGTAATGGGTTCAATTCTTTATTTGCTACTCTCTGTGCCTTATTACTATTCGTCGGCGCAATTGCCAAATCCGCGCAATTCCCCCTTCACGTATGGTTACCTGATGCCATGGAGGGGCCCACTCCTATTTCTGCTCTTATACATGCCGCTACCATGGTAGCAGCAGGAATTTTTCTTGTAGCTAGACTTCTTCCTCTTTTCATAGTCATACCTTACATAATGAATTTCATTTCTTTAATAGGCATAATAACAGTACTATTAGGAGCTACTTTGGCTCTTGCTCAAAGAGACATTAAAAGAAGTTTAGCCTATTCTACAATGTCTCAATTGGGTTATATTATGTTAGCTCTAGGTATAGGTTCTTATCGAGCTGCTTTATTCCATTTGATCACTCATGCTTATTCTAAAGCTTTATTGTTTTTGGGATCCGGATCTATTATTCATTCAATGGAACCTATTGTTGGATATTCACCAGATAAAAGTCAGAATATGGTTCTTATGGGCGGTTTAAAAAGATATGTTCCAATTACAAGAATTACTTTTTTATTAGGTACACTTTCTCTTTGTGGTATTCCACCTCTTGCTTGTTTTTGGTCAAAAGATGAAATTCTTAATGATAGTTGGTTGTATTCACCAATTTTCGCAATAATAGCTTGTTTCACCGCGGGATTAACCGCATTTTATATGTTTCGGATGTATTTACTTACTTTTGATGGGAATTTGCGCGTTCATTTTCAAAATTACAGTAGCATTAAAAATAGCTCATTCTATTCAATATCTTTATGGGGAAAGAAAGCACCAAAAGTAGTAAATAGAAATTTATTTTTATTAACACAAAATACTAAGGTCTCTTTTTTTTCAAAGGATACATATCAAATTGATCATAATATAAGAAATCGAATGCGATACTTTAGTACTTACTTTAGAAATAAATACACTTACATGTATCCGCACGAATCGGACAATACTATGCTATTTCCTCTGCTTGTATTGGTACTATTTACTTTGTTTATTGGATCAATAGGAATTCATTTTGATCAAGAAGGGGTAGTAGATTTTGATATATTATCGAAATGGTTAACTCCATGGACAACCCTTTTTCATGGAAATTCTAATTATTCTGTGAATTGGTATGAATTTTTGACAAATGCCATTTTTTCGGTAAGTATAGCTCTTTTCGGACTATTTATAGCATCTATTTTCTATGGGTCCGCTTATTCATCTTTCAAGAATTTGCACTTAATAAATTCATTTGTAAAAAAGGGCTCTAAAAGAACTCTCTCGGACCAAATAAAAAATATGGTATACAATTGGTCATATAATCGTGGTTACATAGATATTTTTTATATTAGGGTATTCCTCATGAGTATAAGAGGATTGTCCGAACTAATTCAGTTCTTTGATAGACGTATAATTGATGGAATCACAAATGGCCTTGGGGTTGCGAGTTTATTTATAGGGGAAGGGATCAAATATACTGGGGGTGGACGAATTTCGTCTTATCTATTTTTATATTTATCTTATGTATTAATATTTTTATTTTTATTAATCTTTTTTATTTCTACATAACTTTTTATTTCTACATAACTACATATGGATATGTAAAAGATATTTTTTGTTTTCCATCGCTTGGACATGTATAAAAAAAATATTGTGACATTTCATTTCGTACAGCATTTTCAAATAGATCATTTTTTATATATCTAAATGGACGATTCCATCTTTTATAATCGAAAAAAAAAGTTATAAGAGGTTTTTCAAACCGTAAATGGGTCTTTTCGTTTTTTTCTTCTTTAAGTCTTCCCAATTCCCAATTATCTTGATACCCATCAAGATCAGAATCTTCGTCAACTGAGCTATTCTTATAGCATGTCTCTTTAAAGTGGAATTCATCTTTTGTTTTTTCCTTTCCATTCGCCCGGATCTCTTCCGTTTCATCTATTTTGTCCGG